GTTACGTTGAAAAGAGTTATCGTGCAAATCGATTTACTTTGATCTGAATTCGGGTTTTGTTACTAATTGTTTTGTAGTAGTAACTGTGAAGGAGTAGACAAGAGTAACTGAAGGGGGGGGGGGGTAATAATAGTTTTTATACTTAATGTAGGTAATAAAAGTAGTATGGGTTATAATTTATATGAACATATATAGGTCTAGAGCATTGGTTAAAATCTAGCTGTGGATGATGGTTTGAAGAATTTATATACATAAAGTTAGAATACTAAGGTTGGGGCTTGGCTCTTTAATTTGTGGTCTAGTATCTTTAATGAAGTTATTCAGTGGGGTAACTAGAATAATTGAATGAGAGCTTATAAGTTTAAATTCTTTGTCAGTAGTATTTGTTTTAATTTTTGACTGAATTTCGATATTATTTTTGTCATTTGTATTGCTTATTTCTAGAAGAGTAATATATTATAGGGGGAGATATATACAAGGAGATAAATGCTTTAATCGATTTATGTATTTAGTATTAATATTTGTTTTTTCTATGGGTATAATAGTTTTAAGACCAAATCTAATTAGTATTCTTTTGGGGTGAGATGGGTTAGGATTGGTGTCTTATGCGCTAGTAATTTTTTATCAGAATGAAAAGTCTGCTAATGCTGGGATATTAACCATTTTATCTAACCGTGTCGGAGACGTAGCTATTTTGTTAAGAATTGGTCTTATGGCAAATTTGGGAAGCTGGAATTTCGTTGTTTGTTCCTATTATCTTAGAGATACTAGTTGAATGTTATTAAAGTTTTTAATTATAGTAAGGGCTATAACTAAAAGAGCACAAATTCCTTTTTCAGCATGGTTACCAGCTGCGATAGCAGCTCCAACACCAGTTTCTGCTTTAGTACATTCTTCTACTTTAGTGACTGCTGGAGTGTACTTAATAATTCGGTTTAGGGGTGCCTTAGAGAATTCCAGAATTCAAAGCATATTATTGGTTATTTCTTGTTTAACTATGTTTATAGCAGGGCTGGGCGCTAATTTTGAGTATGATCTTAAAAAGATTATTGCTTTATCCACATTAAGGCAGTTAGGGGTAATGTTAAGAATTTTGGCTTTAGGTTATCCTGATCTTTCTTTTTTTCACTTACTGAGACATGCATTGTTTAAAGCTTTGTTGTTTATATGTGCTGGAATTATTATCCATAGAGTAAGAAATTATCAAGATATCCGGTGTATAGGTGGTTTGGTTAAGTTTATGCCCTTAAGTGTAGCTTTTATGAGAGTAGCAAATTTGGCATTATGCGGGTTTCCTTTTTTAGCCGGGTTTTATTCTAAAGATATAATCCTAGAAGTGGCTTTTATGAGTTGGGCTAACTTTATTTCTTTGGTATTATATATCATGGCTACCGGGCTGACAGTTTCGTATACTTTGCGTCTAATTTTTTATAGCTTAAGGGGAGACTTTAATTTGAGTGTTCTTAGAAATACAAGAGATGAAGATAAAATTATAAGGAATTCTATAATTTTACTGGGTGTAAGAGCTATTTTTATAGGGTCTGCTCTGTCTTGGGCCATTTTTCCTGAACCTTATATGATTTGCTTAAACAGATTAATAAAAAATATAGTGTTGATAATTAGTTTTGTAGGCGGAGTTCTAGGCTATATGTTTAATTTATTAACTGTAAGTTACAACTTAAAAGCTCTATATAATTATAAAATAGTAGTGATGAGGGGATCTATATGGTTTATACCTTTTCTTAGAACTAAAAAGATAAGCGAAGTTAGGTTTACTAGGGGGATAAATGTCGATAAGTTAGGTGATAAGGGGTGATTTGAATATTTTGGTAGGCAAGGCTTATATTATTTATTCAGGAATTTTTTTTCACTGTTAAACGCATTACAATTAAATAGCGTCAAAGTCTTTATGAAAATGTTTGTTGTAGGGGTAGTAATTATACTGTTCGGTTTTATATAATTTAAATTTAATTAGTTAGGGTAAGTACTTAAATAGTTTAATAAAAATGTAAGTTTGTGGCGCTTAAGATGTGCAGAAGCACTTTAAGTTTTATTCTTATTTTAGTGCTTTGTTAATTTATTTTATTTAAATTAATTTATATAGAAGGGGTAAAAGAAATGTTTGATTTCAGCTTAATTTTTTACGTTATTATTAAAATTGTATGAAAGCTAAGGCGTGATATAAATAATTTAATTAAATATTAAATTAGTTAAAAAGTAAAGGTAAATTATGAAACTTTATAGTCTCAGCATAAAATATTATAAGCAATATATTAAAGTATGATATAGTAGTAATAATCTAAGTCTGATTAATATTTGTGCCAGCATTCGCGGTTATACTTTAAGATTAAGTAAAAATTCAAGGTTATAGTTAAATAGGTAATTAATAAAATATATAAGTAATAAAGGGTAAAATCGGAATATTATTTTGTATAAAAAAAAATTCTAATTGAAGCTAAAAAAGTTTAGTAATAAACTAGGATTAGATACCCTATTATTCTAAAATAAAATAATCTAGACCAAATTAGTAAGAGATAAATACTTAAAATTTAAAAAATTTGGCGGCAATTTAATCTTTTCAGAGGAACCTGTTTTGTAATCGATAAACCACGAAAAATCTTACTTGTTCTTGTAAATAAAACAGTTTGTATACCATCATTATCAGATAATTCTTAGAGGAGAAATTATTAAATTTGGTTGTTTAGTTAAATTAGATCATGGTGCAGTTTATGGGCAAGGTAAAATGGGTTACAATAAATTACTTTATGGCGAATTAATAAAATAATTTTATTATGAAGAAGGATTTGATTGTATTCTTAGTTTAATAAGCTAACGAGATATAAGTTCTAAATTGTGTACATATCGCCCGTCGCTTTCATTTATAAGTGAAATAAGTCGTAACATAGTAGATGTACTGGAAAGTGTATCTGGTTGTAGTGGAATTAGTAATTTTGTTTTAGTAAAATAAATAAAGATACATGTATATAGATAACTTGTTAATAAAAATTAAGATTTGTTTAGTAAGAAAAATAATTTTAAAGTTAATTTGTTAGTAATTTTTAATGACCACAATAAAGAGACTATAGAAGAAAGTACTGTAAAGGAAAGAAAATAGAAATTTTGGATAGTAAATTTAAAATTTTGTACCTTGTGTATCAGGGAAAATTTATATATGTTAGTAAAGATTAAAGATCTCGAAATAAAATATAGCTAATTTTATAAAAAATTTTTTGTAGAAAATAAATTTTTAATATAGAATTAAAGGTGAAACACTAATCGAGTTTTATGGTATCTAGTTTTTTAAAAATAAATTTAATTTAACTTTTAATATTTATCAAATTTAAAATTTAAATGTAGGAGGGATTAGCTTCTTATAAATTGAGGTAGTAAAGAGTAAAATAAAACTAGTTGATGAATTAAGCTTAAAAGTAGCTATATTAATAAAGTGTTCTAGCTAAATCAGAGTTACATATTATTTATAAAAACTTTTTGTGGTATTAAAAAATTAATTTAAGTTAAAAAAATTAAGTTATAATGATTTTATTAGTAAAATTTTATTATAAAATAATATATTTAAATAATAAAAATTATTTAAAAATAGCCTTATGGTTCAAAGGAACTCGGCAAAAATACTTTCTTTGCCTGTTTATCAAAAACATGTCTATTTGAAGATATAAAAAGTTTAACCTGCCCACTGATAATTTAAAAATTGAATGGCCGCGGTATCTTGACCGTGCAAAGGTAGCATAATCGTTAGTTTTTTAATTGGAATCTTGTATGAATGGTTGGACAAAAGAAAGTCTGTCTTTGTATCATTAATTGAATTTAACTTTTAAGTGAAAAGGCTTAAATAAATTAAAGGGACGATAAGACCCTATAAAGCTTAATATTAAAATTTTATTTAGTTGAATTTTTTGTTATAAAAACTTAGTAATTGAGTTTATTTTATTGGGGCGATAAGAGTAAAATGATTATTAACTGCTTAATTTTTAATACACTTATAGATGATTAAATTTTTAGATGATCCTAGTTAGAGATTAAAAGTTTAAGTTACTTTAGGGATAACAGCGTTATTTTTCTTAAGAGTACTTATCGAAAGAAAAGTTTGCGACCTCGATGTTGAATTAAAATATCTTTATAATTGCAGCAGTTATAAAAGTAGGTCTGTTCGACCTTTAAAATTTTACATGATTTGAGTTCAAACCGGCGTGAGCCAGGTTGGTTTCTATCTTTTAATAAAATAAAAATTATTTTAGTACGAAAGGATTAAATAATTTAAATTATTTAAAATATGATAACTATTTTGGCAGATAATATGTGTTGGATTTAGGATCCTATAAAATAGAGTAATTCTATAAATAGTTTAATAATTAGTCAATAGTCTAATTGTTTTGTGACTTTAATAATTGTAGAGATAATAAATTTTTTAGTTTTAATAGTTTGTGTTTTAGTTGGAGTGGCTTTTGTAACTTTACTTGAACGTAAAATTTTAGGTTATATTCAAATTCGAAAGGGTCCTAATAAAGTAGGCTATATAGGACTTTTACAACCTTTTTCTGACGCTGTGAAACTTTTTACAAAAGAGCAGGTTGTACCGACTATATCTAACTTCTTGGTTTATTATATGTGCCCTGTATTTAGTTTATTTGTATCTTTATTAGTATGGTGTGTTTTACCTTACGAGACAGGACTATTAAGATTTAATATAAGTATTTTGTTTTTTTTGTGTTGTCTAAGAGTAGGAGTTTACTCAACTATAGTAGCTGGCTGATCTTCAAACTGTAAGTATTCTTTGTTGGGCTCATTGCGAGCAGTTGCTCAGACTATTTCATATGAGGTTAGGTTAGCTTTAATTTTACTATCTTTTGTTATATTAGTGGGGGGGTTTAATTTAGAACTGTTTAATAAATACCAAAGTTATTTTTGGTTTATTATAATAAGTTTGCCTTTAAGTATAGTGTGGTTTAGATCTTGTTTGGCAGAAACTAATCGAACTCCATTTGATTTTGCTGAGGGAGAATCAGAGTTAGTATCAGGATTTAATACTGAGTACGGAGCAGGAGGGTTTGCTTTGATTTTCATAGCAGAGTATGCTAGGATTTTGTTTATAAGAGTCTTGTTTGTAATTTTTTTTTTAGGAGGAAGACCTTTTAGAGTAATATTTTATTTAAAGGGGGTTATAGTCGCTTTTGGATTTGTCTGGGTCCGAGGAACATTACCTCGGTTGCGGTACGATAAGTTAATGTATTTAGCTTGAAAAAGGTATCTTCCTGTGTCTATTAATTATTTAATTTTTTTTGTTAGATTTAAAATGTTTTGTTTTTGCTTAATATAGATGATAGTAAGGAAAGTTAACTCAGAAAATAGTTTAAGAAAAATATTAATTTTGGGAATTAAAAATAAAGAGTTCTCTTTTTTTCTGAAGTTTTTAGAAAATTATTCATTATTGGTTTACAAGACCAAAGTTTTAGGATGATTTAAACTATAAAAACTTTGAATTATAATTCAAGATAGATAGGGTAAAGTTAAAGCTATAGGAATATAAACGGAGTTTAACCGCTTGGAAAGAAGTTAGAAGCTTCGGTCCTTGTCATAATATTCCTTTCTTGGAAGGAGTTGGACTCAATTTTATCATTAACAGTGATACACCTCTTTTTGGTTTCTTCCAAAATTAGAAGACTGATGGTCTAAAATTTAGGTCGAAACTAAATGCAATTATTCGCTTTCTAATTGATAAAACCAGTTAAAAAACTCTTTATGAATGCAACTCATACGTCATAAATATTGACTATGGTCTTATTAAGATCAATCGAGAGCTCTTTGAGATCATTCGTAGTAAAGACCTAACAAGAGAATGAATAAGAAAATCAGACTTGTAAAGAATCAGGAAAAGATATTTGTCAAATTTAAAGTGGAAGCAATAGGTAAAAGTAGAGTAATTTCGACATCAAAAATTAAAAAAATTACGGCAATTAGAAAGAATCGTAATGAAAAGGGTAGGCGGGCAGAGCCTTTAGGGTCAAATCCACATTCATAAGGCGAGTTTTTTTCTCGGTCTATAATTGTTTTTTTAGAGAGTAAAGTCGCCAAGGTTATAACTACATAAGAAATGATAAAGGTAAAAATCGAGATTAATAATATTGTGAAAATTATTTTTTCTAAAAATTAGACTTTCTGATTGGAAGTCAGATATACTTATTATATTAAAAAAATTTATCCTCCTCATCAATAAATGAAGATATATAAAAACAATCAAACAACGTCTACAAAGTGTCAATATCAAGCAGCAGCTTCGAACCCTAGGTGGTGCGCAGAGGAAAAATGGCATTTATAGAGTCGTAGAAAGCAGACTATAAGGAAGGAAGTTCCAATAATAACATGTAGGCCGTGGAATCCAGTTGCAACGAAGAAGGTAGACCCGAAAACTGAGTCAGCAATAGTAAAAGAAGCTTCAATGTATTCAAATGCTTGAAGTAATGTAAAGTAGACTCCTAAAATAATAGTTAAGCCAAGACTTTGGATAGCTTGGGAGTAGTTAGCTTCTAAAATTGCATGATGGGCTCATGTAACTGTGGCTCCGGATGAAAGAAGAATTGTAGTATTTAAAAGAGGAATCTGGAAAGGATTGAAGGGTTGGATACCTAGAGGAGGTCAGTATATACCAATTTCTACGGTAGGCGATAATCTTCTATGAAAGAAAGCTCAAAAGAAGGAAAAGAAAAATAAAACTTCAGAGACAATAAAGAGAATTATACCTCAACGAAGCCCCTTTATGACTGTAGAAGTATGAGACCCCTGATAAGTACCTTCGCGGGTAATATCTCGTCATCATTGAATTATAGTTAGGAGGGTAGCAATGAAGCTTAGGATTAGAAGATTCATATTATGTTGATGAAATCACTTTACTAACCCAGTTGTTAATATTATAGCTCTAATTGATCCAGTAAGAGGTCATGGCCTAATATCTACTAGATGGTATGGGTGAAAGCCGTGAGATGATGTCATTAGTTAATTTCTCTAGTGTATAGGGTTCTTAAGACTGCAAACACATAAGATTGAATAATAGCAACGGCAGATTCTAAAATGAGGAGAAGGATTTGAGCTGATAAGAGGATAATAAGAATAGATGATGAAAGTGATGGTCCAGTATTCCCTAAAAGAGTGAGTAGAAGGTGACCTGCAATTATGTTGGCAGCTAAACGAATTGCTAGAGTTCCTGGGCGAATTACGTTTCTAATGGTCTCAATAAGTACTATAAATGGTATTAAGGCAAAAGGTGTGCCTTGAGGGACTAAATGAGCAAATATATGCTTAGTATGTTTAACTCATCCGAATGTTATTAGGGTAATTCATAAAGGAAGGGATAAGGATAGAGTTATTACTATATGCCTAGATCTAGTAAAAACATAAGGTAATAAACCTAAAAAGTTATTAAAGACAATCAATCTGAATAAGGCAACAAATATCACAGATGAGCCAACATGTGAGGGTTGTAAAAGGGCTTTGAACTCTTTATGGAGAGTTAAAATAATTTTTCTTCAAAATAACGATCAACGAGATGGAGAAGCTCAATATAAATATGGTAAAAATGTTAATCCTAGGACTGTTGAGACCCAGTTTATAGATAAATTAAAAATTCTTGAAGATGGCTCGAAGATTGAGAATAGATTAGTTATAATTTTCAAGATTTGGAAATTAAAGTTTTTTTTTTATCAAAAAGAGAGTCGATTTTTGTAAAAGGTTTTATAAAATAATTAAATATAAAGAATAGAAAAAATCTTATAAGAAAGAAGAAGAATATAAATAGTCAGTAAATAGGTGCTATTTGTGGCATAAAGGGTATTATTCTTAAAGGAATAGTGTTCACTCTATTTTCAGTTAAACTAAAGTGGCGCGAGTGAGTTTTCAATTGATAAGGAAATTCAATTTAGGAAAGAGTTAATAGAAGTTCTTTCAATAACAATGGGTATAAACCTGTGGTTTGCACCACAGATTTCTGAACATTGCCCGTAAAATAATCCGGGTCGGTTAATTAGGAATCTAGATTGATTTAGTCGTCCTGGAATGGCATCAGCTTTAATTCCTAAAGAAGGGACAGTTCATGAGTGGATTACATCAGCTGCTGTAATTAGAACTCGGATTTGAGTATTTATAGGAAGAATGGTTCGATTATCTACATCTAAAAGACGGAATCCAGAATCTTCTAGCTCATTTGAGGGTACTATATAGGAATCAAACTCTACTTGTAAAAAATCAGAATATTCATAGCTTCAGTATCATTGATGCCCGATAGTTTTGAGAGTTAAAGATGGGTTGTTAACTTCATCTAAGAGGTAGAGCAGACGGAGGGAAGGGAGAGCAATAAAAATTAAAATAAAAGCAGGGATTGAAGTTCAAATAACTTCGATAGGTTGGTTTTCTAGTATGTACCGATTGATAAGGGAATTAAAGAACAAGGTCGCTATTATATAGCCTACGAATGTTACAATTAGGACAATTACTAGTATAATATGATCGTGAAAGAAGATTAATTGTTCTATAAGGGGAGAAGCTCTGTCTTGAAAATTTAGGTATGCTCATGTTGCCATAAGTGATTCTAAAAGAAGAATTTCCTTCCTTATAGGAGCTTAAATCCTACACATCTGTCTGCCATTTTAGAAGTTAGTAATAAGGGGAATTTCCATGTATGAGTGGTCTGCAGGGGGGTAAGCGTGTTTTCACTCAATTGAAGAAGGCAGGAACGGAGAAAAGATAACTGGGCGATTAGAGACAAATGCTTCTCATACAATTAGTAAGAATCCTAACGCAGCGACAAAGGAAATTATTGAGCCTAGGGACGAAACGATGTTTCAAGTTGCATAGGCGTCTGGGTAATCTGAATATCGTCGTGGTATACCGTTTAATCCTAGAAAATGTTGCGGGAAGAATGTAAGGTTTACTCCGATAAAAGTTACTAAAAAGTGAATTTTTAGTCATTTGGGATTAAGGGATAGTCCTGTTATTAGGGAGAATCAGTGGGCAACACCAGCGAAAATACCAAATACTGCTCCTATAGAGAGAACATAGTGGAAATGAGCTACAACATAGTAAGTATCATGGAGGATAATATCGATTGAAGAGTTAGCTAAAACTACTCCCGTTAGTCCTCCAATTGTAAATAAGAAAATAAAACCTAGAGCTCATAAGAGGGAAGGAGAGTAGTTTATTTGTGTACCATGGAGGGTTCTTAGTCATCTAAAAATTTTAATTCCTGTGGGGATCGCAATGATTATTGTAGCTGACGTGAAATAAGCGCGAGTGTCTACGTCTATTCCTACTGTAAATATATGGTGTGCTCAAACGACAAATCCTAAGATTCCAATAGCTAATATAGCGTAGATCATGCCTAAAGTCCCAAATGATTCTTTTTTCCCAGATTCTTGTCTAACAATGTGTGAGATTATCCCGAAAGCTGGTAGAATTAGAATGTAGACTTCAGGGTGACCAAAGAATCAGAATAGGTGTTGATAGAGGACTGGGTCTCCACCACCAGCTGGGTCGAAAAAGGATGTATTTAAATTTCGATCTGTAAGAAGTATAGTGATAGCTCCAGCTAAAACTGGTAAAGATAAAAGTAAAAGGATAGCAGTAATGAAAACGGCTCAAACAAAAAGGGGTATTTGGTCTATTGTTATTCCGTAGGATCGTATATTGATAACGGTTGTTATAAAATTTACAGCTCCTAGAATTGAGGATACTCCTGCAAGATGAAGAGAAAAAATTCCAAGGTCAACAGAGGCTCCGGCATGGGCAATAGCAGCTGCTAGGGGCGGATAAACAGTCCATCCCGTTCCTACTCCTCTCTCTACTATTCTTCTTGTTAGTAGAAGGGAAAGGGATGGAGGAAGAAGTCAAAATCTTATGTTGTTTATACGGGGAAAAGCTATATCTGGGGCTCCTAATATAAGGGGGACTAGTCAGTTACCAAATCCTCCGATTATAATAGGTATAACTATAAAAAAAATTATTACGAACGCGTGGGCAGTTACAACTACATTATAAATTTGGTCGTTTCCGATAAGTCTTCCTGGCTGTCTTAATTCAGCTCGAATAATTAATCTTAAGGATGTACCTACTATCCCGGCTCAAGCACCAAAAATAAAATATAAGGTTCCAATATCTTTATGGTTTGTAGAGAAAAGTCATCGTTGCATATAAAAATTAGAATTTAAAAGATTAATACTTTTTTAGAAAGCTTTGAAGGCTTTTAGTTTAGATAACTTAAAATTCTAAATGAGAACAAAGAATAGGGGGGAAAAGAGTCCTATAAAATTGAAGGTGGATTTAAATAGTAAGGAGGATGGGGTTCTAGAAAGGGATTTATATTTTATATTGAAGTTGAGGATGGGGTTAAATAATAAAATTAAAGTAATAATAATTCGTAAATAAAAATATAAGGTAATTAGGGCTGATAAGAGTAGGAAAAAAAGAGGTACAAACAGATTTAAGTTTACTATAATTTGAATAATAATTCATTTTGGAATGAATCCTGTCATGGGAGGGATACCCCCTAAGGATAGGAGATTTAGGGAAATAATAAGAGCATGGAAGGTTCTATTTTGGTCTGATTGAATTAGTCTGGAGAGAGAAAAGGTTTGTAATTTATGAAAAACTGAAACAATAGAAAGGAGAATAAAAGAATAAGTAAGGAAGTAGAAAAGTCATGAAGTGTCTCTAATTGAGACTGCTACTAGTATTCAAGATAGGTGGTTGATTGAAGAAAAAGCAATAATTTTTCGTAAGAGTACTAAATTTAATCCTCTTAATCTTCCGATTAAAGCTGATAGGATGGCTGAAATAATGGTAATTTTGACTAAGATTTCATTGGTTATTAGGTAAGAGATTAAGGTCAGGGGAGCAAGTTTCTGGATCGTTGAGAGTAAAAAAATTTGTGGTCATTTTAGACCTTCTATTACTTGGGGGAACCAAAAATGGAAAGGAGCTCCTCCTAGCTTTAGTAGAAGGGCTAGGAAGATTGAGAGGATTCTAAAGAGGGGGGAGGATAGAGAAAGGAAAGCAGACGAAATAAAAAGTACTGAACCTAGGGCTTGGATTAAGAAATATTTTAGAGAGGCTTCAGAGAAGAAGGGGTTTATTTTTAGAGCAATAAGTGGGATAAATGATATTAAATTTAGTTCTAGCCCAATTCAAGCTCCGAATCATGAAGTTGAGGAGATAGAGATCATTGACCCTAGTATTAAGGTTAGTAAGAAGAAGAAGTAGGATGAAGGAAAGATGATTAAAAAGAGAGAGATTAGACTTTCATTTACGGGGTATGAGCCCATTAGCTTGTTTAGCTTATCTTTTTAGTGAAAAGGTTAAAGTACTAATATAGGTAAAAAATTACATGATTAGTCCTATCAAAACTATCCTTTTATCAGGCACTATATTTGTATGGTCAGAGATTAAAGCTTAAAGGCAATAAATATTAAAAAGCAAAGAAAAATATTTAAGAAACGGTCGATTATTAAGAATTTATTCTTATTTAATGTTTTCAAAACATTTGTTTTTTTTAAACTAAATAGTCATTTAAGTATATTATCTCACCAAATAAGGAGAAGGGGGTTAAGAATATAAAAAAGGAAGTAAGAAATAGTTAGAATTTGTCCTGTAAGAATATAAGGGTCTTCGACCGGGCGTGCTCCAATTCAGGTTAGTAAAAGTACGATAACAATAAAGGTTCAGAATAGAATTTGGTTTAGAGGGTAGAAGGCTAAACTTTGAAATTTTGAAACGTGGGTAAAAGGTAAAATTATTAGGATGGCGACAGAAGCAGCTAGAGCAATAACTCCACCTAATTTGTTAGGGATTGATCGCAAAATAGCGTAGGCAAAAAGGAAATATCATTCTGGCTGGATGTGGGGGGGTGTCACAAGAGGATTAGCTGGGATAAAATTATCAGGATCTCCTAGGAAATAAGGAGCTAGGAGGGTCAAAAATAAAAGAGCTGTTAATATAACAACAAACCCTACAATGTCTTTAAAAGTAAAATAGGGGTGGAAAGGAACTTTATCGGTTTGCCTAGAGATTCCTAGGGGGTTATTTGCGCCTATTTGGTGGAGAAAGAGGATGTGAATTATAGAGAATGCAGCTGCAGCTAGGGGAAGAATAAAGTGAAAGGAAAAAAACCGGGTTAAGGTAGCATTATCAACTGAAAATCCCCCTCAAATTCATTGTACTAAGTCAGTACCTACAAATGGGATAGCTGAAAATAAATTTGTAATAACTGTGGCTCCTCAAAATGACATCTGTCCTCAGGGGAGGACATAACCTAGAAATGCAGTAGCTATAATTATAAACAGAATCACGACTCCTACTATTCAGGCATGCAAGTTCATATAAGATCTGAAGTAAATTCCTCGGCCAATATGAAGATAGAGGCAAATAAAAAAGAAAGAAGCTCCATTAGCATGAAGAGTTCGTAGTATTCAGCCGTAATTAACATCTCGGCAGATATGAGCTACTCTGGAGAAGGCTAGATCAATATGGGCGGAATAATGTATAGCTAAAAATAGTCCGGTAGCAATTTGAATTACTAAACAAAGCCCTAGTAGGGACCCGAAGTTTCAGAATGTAGAAATATTTCTTGGAAGAGGTATATCAACTAAAGCGCCGTTGGCAATTTTAAATAGTGGGTGGGATTTACGTAAAGGTGTTATCATTAAGAAATAAGACGTAGAGGGCCTTTAAATAGGTTAACAATTTTAACAACAACAATTAATATAAGCAGGAGGTAAGAAACAATGAAAATAGTAAAAATTATAGATGGAGTATTGTAAATCCAGTTAATGATTATTGGGGTAGAGAGGTAGTATTTGAGAGAAGAAGTTGAAAGTGACGAGGAGTTAGGGGAAATAATTAACGGATCGAGAAAAAGTAGAACAAATATAAACAAAGAGATTAGCCTAATAGAAAATAGAAAGGTTGTTAGAGAGAAGGAGAAAGATTCGTTTGAGGCCAAAGAGGCTACATAAATAAAGAGAACTAATATACCTCCTAAAAAGACTAGAAATAGAATATAGGAAAATCAGAATGAAAAGTTATAGATGCCTACCGTAAGAGAAATTAGGATTGTTTGGATAAACAGCAGGAGTCCTATAGCTAGTGGGTGAGATAATTGTGTGAACAGAAGAGAAGAGAATAAAAGAAAAGGAATTGTTAACAAAAAGATTATAGAGAAAAAAAATTCTCTTTAGATTTAGGAAATTTTTCCTATTTAGGATTACAACACCAATGTTTTAATTTTTTAAATTAACTATAAAACTAATGATAAATTTTAGCTTTTTGAGAGTTTTTAGATCAGTATTTATAATTTTTTGCGGTTTATGAAGATTCATTTCTTATAATAAGCATTTATTAAATTCTTTATTGAGATTAGAGTTTATAATATTAGGAGTGTTTTGGCTGTTAAGGTTACAGTTGTCTATAGTAGGGAGGGAAATTTATTTTTCTTTATTTTTTTTAACTTTGGCTGTATGTGAGGGGGCTTTAGGACTGTCACTTTTAGTCCTTATTGTGCGAAGACACGGAAATGATTATTTTAAAAGTTTTAATCTTCTTGAATGTTAAAATTTTTGCTGCCTGTGGTAATATTGATAAAATTTAATAATGATTGAAAATTGGTACAAGTTGGGTTAGGGTTAATAAGGTTTTTGGTTGGTATAAGTTGTTTTCATAATATACAAGTTTATAGGTTGGGGTTTAATTTGGGAATAGACTATATTAGTTATATTATGGTGTACTTAAGAGTTTGAATTATATTTCTTGTTATTATCTCAAGAGAACGAGTAAAAGCTAATAAGAACTTTCCTGGGATATTTCTTTTAGTAAATCTTGTTTTGTTACTAAGACTTTTAGTGACATTCTCTTCATTAAATTATTTATTGTTCTATATTAGGTTCGAGATGTCATTAATTCCTACTTTAATTTTGATTCTAGGCTGAGGCTATCAACCGGAACGGATCCAGGCAGGAGTTTATATGCTTTTTTATACTTTAGCTTTGTCTTTACCTTTATTAGGGTCTTTATTGTATATCTATATAAAAGAATTTAGATTAACTATAATATTAAGAAATTATATTATTAATTTAAGATGAGTTAATAGTTTATGGTATTTTAGTAGAGTTATGGCTTTTTTAGTAAAATTGCCTATGTATATATTTCATTTATGATTACCTAAGGCGCATGTAGAAGCGCCTGTTGCTGGTTCTATGATTTTGGCTGGAGTTTTATTAAAATTAGGAGGTTACGGGCTAATCCGGATTTTGTTTGTTTTTCAGAAAATTAGCTTAAATTTTTCCTGGCTGTGAGTAAGGGTAAGATTGGTTGGAGGAGTTGTAGTTAGTTTATTGTGCTTGCGGCAAGTAGATATAAAGTCTTTAATTGCTTATTCTTCAGTGGTTCATATAAGCATAGTATTATGCGGCTTAATGATTTTTAGCTGGTGAGGGTTAATGGGAGCCGTAGTAGTGATAGTGGGCCACGGGTTGTGCTCTTCTGGTTTATTTTGTTTAGCTAATATAGTATACGAGCGTGTAGGAAGGCGAAGTCTTTTGGTAAGGAAGGGGTTACTGAATTTTATACCTAGACTAGGATTATGGTGGTTTTTGTTTAGGGTAGGAAATATAGCTGCCCCTCCAACTCTAAATTTATTTGGAGAAATTAATTTAATTATTAGATTAATAAGTTGGAGAATATTAACGATTTTAGGTCTAATGTTGCTTTCTTTTTTTAGAGCTGCCTATACCTTATACATATACAGACTAAGGCAACACGGAATTTTTCTTAGTGCTTTGTATTCTTGTAGCTCAGGAAAGATTCGTGAGTATTTAGTGCTGTTCTTACATTGACTTCCTTTAAATATGTTAATCTTGAATATAAACTTAGTTAGAGGGATCTAGGAGAGTGCTCTAAGGTTGAAAGAGTTTATATAATTTATAAAGAATACCGCATTGAAGCTGCGAAAGAGATAGATATGTCTGTAAACAAAATAGAATATTTTAGAAACATTAGTTTCAGTTTTGTAACGAAAATACAATGTGTTAATTACACCATAAAATAAAAAAGTCAGGAACCAATAAGGAATATCTTAAAAGATAATTTTTGCATGACAAGCAAAGGTTATGGGTTTAACTAATTCCTTACTCGAAGTAAGTGTAAAATTACTATGTTAGATTTAAAAGATCTATACTTACGTTTCAGTCATCGAGTAGATTAGAATGTATTGAAGGTAATAAAGTGGCTGAGTTTAGGCGGTAGATTGTAAATCTATAAACGAGTTAATATTCCTTTATTAGGCTCTATAGTATAAAAATAATATTAAATTGCAAGTTTAAAGATGTGTAAATCACTAGGGTTTAAAGACAGCTACATGCTGATGTAAAGAGCATAAAAAGTTTTGATCTTTTAAGAAATGGTGCAATTCCTTTGCATGTAAATAGTTAGATAGGCTGGCTAACAGTTATTATTTGGCCATCTCGAGTAGTGAGGTTTATTTTAAGTAAAACTAAGTTTGAATAAATATAATGTTTTAGATTTAGGGTATATATATATATGTATATATATATGTATATATATATATATATATGTATATATATATATGTATATATATATGTATATATATATGTATATATATACATATGTATATATATATGTATATATATATGTATATATATATGTATATATATATGTATATATATATGTATATATATATGTATATATATATGTATATATATATGTATATATATATGTATATATATATATATGTATATATATGTATATATATGTATATATATGTATATATATGTATATATATGTATATATATGTATATATATGTATATATATGTATATATATGTATATATATGTATATATATATATATATATATATGTATATATATAATTATAATTTATCTTTTAATATAATTTTTTAATGAACTTATATCTAACACTAAAGTTATATAATGTCTTGTCCCTCTATATTAAAAGTAGTTTCAACGGTCTAGGTCCCTTTCCCTCTAGAGAAAGTAGGGCCTAGCCGTTGAAACTACTTTTATCCTTAGGAAAAATTGTGTTTGGTTTACAGTTATAAATTTTCTTGAAGAATAATTGAATAATCAATAAGCTGTTCTGGTAGCTAATCTCATAACTTTCAAGATAAGCTATGATTATTATATGTTTTGATTTTAATCTACTTGTTATGTAACCATAAATTTTATGTTTAGATTAACCTTTTTAAGTAGGGGGGGTTATAATTTTAGAATAAAATATATACAGGTACTATCAAATATGTATTATTTTTTTAATATTTACTCATTTTATCTAATAATGATATGTATATACACCTTAACTACAATCGGTAACAGGTATAATAGATATCCAAATCTTATAAATTTCTTAATATTTTTATAATTTTAAAATTAATTATTTTAGAGTAAGAAATAAACAAAAATATTTTATAACAAAGTAAAGCTAAATTAGAGTAGCATTTCAGTTACGTTGAAAAGAGTTATCGTGCAAATCGATTTACTTTGATCTGAATTCGGGTTTTGTTACTAATTGTTTTGTAGTAGTAACTGTGAAGGAGTAGACAAGAGTAACTGAAGGGGGGGGGGG